ATAATAAAAAAGAAATCTATTCAATGAATAGCAGCATAAGATCCATTGAGTTCTCTTCGCACTCCTTTGTGAAAGAGTAGAATGAGAAAGCTAATGAATCTTAAACCCATTGATAAAAAGAAAAAAAGAGGATAAATACTATAGTTAGTGAATAAAAGAGGGTTTGGGGATAGAGGGACTTGAACCCTCACAACTTATAAAGTCGACGGATTTTCCTTTTACTAGAAATTTCATTGTTGTCAGTATTGACATGTAGAATGGGACTCTCTCTTTATCCTCGTCCGATTAATCCACTTTTTAAAAGATCTCGAAAACTATGAATTGAAGGATTTGATTACTCAATATTCGATTGGAATGGGTTCACAATAATTCTAAAAAAATTCAGAATTTTCTATTTCATAATCATTCCTAATTTCATTCTAAAAAAGAATAAAGAACCTATATTATGATATGGGTTCCGTGATTAATCGTTTGCTATGTCAGTATCTATACGTGTGTATTAGATGTATAAAGCCCTTACTTTCTCTAAATTTAGAGAGAGTTCCACTACCAACACAACGTAATCAACTCGATTCGTTAGAACAGCTTCCATTGAGTCTCTGCACCTATCCTTTTCCTTTGGATTCTAGTTCGAGAACCACTTGTTTTCTCAAAACACGGATTTGGCTCAGGATTGCCCTTTTTTAATTCCAGGGTTTCTCTGAATTTGGAAGTTACCACTTAGCAGGTTTCCATACCAAGGCTCAATACAATCAAGTCCGTAGCGTCTACCGATTTCGCCATATCCCCATTTTCCTTTTCTTTGATTGAGACCTGGATTCCTTGTGTAATTTCATCCATCTCTTAGTTTTTTTTGGAATCGTTGAATTCATTACTCGACGTAGTCTAGCAGTTCGTCTCTATTTGACAGACCCTGCTTATTGCAATTCAGAATTGAATTGATTCTATCGTTGATGTATTTGCAATTCAATCCGAATCAATATATCCCAAAGTTTTTCTCTCCCCCACCCCCCCCCCGCCTTTCTTTTTTAGAGTATTCAAAATCATACTATAACGCTTGATATTCATTCTTTTTTTTCTAATCAGAATTAGCAATTTCATTTGCTATGATTCTATGTTCTCCTTAGTGAAATATTAATCATTAAATTATTAAGAAATAACAAAAAAAAACAAAATATCTCAAAAAATGTCTATAATGATCGAATGAAAATGCCAAGAAATTCGCATTTTCTCTTTATTATATCTTTCATCATATATATTATTCTTTTCTATGTATTAGATTACTCATCCGAGCCATATCAAATTGAAAATATCTGAAATCAAATTCAATATAGAAATTGGAATAGATTCTATTCTATTAGAAAAATCAATTTGTGAATTAGAGAAATAAAAAGAAAGTTCAAAAATTTCTATAATCCTATTTAAGGATATCCTCCAGTTAAGCATATCAAGTTAACTTTATCTTTATGAAGTTCTAGTATTTTTTTCTAAGTAGAACTTCCAATTTCGAACTAGTTAATAGCTAAGATTAATAATTAAGATCTGACATTTTACGGATTTCCTATACTATACATATTTCTATTTGTTACACTATTTCTGTTATGTAAGCCCACTTAGCTCAGAGGTTAGAGCATCGCATTTGTAATGCGAGGGTCATCGGTTCAAATCCGATAGTCGGCTTTTTTCTATATCGATGTTCCATGAACAAGAATCTCTCTTTTTCTCCGAATTAAATGGAGAATCCAGGATCTATTATGTGGTTCTACCTTACAATTTTGCTAGATACAAAACAATAAAATAAATAATATATATACAAAAAATCCAGATGTTGATGAAATTCCATTTTTTGTGGTACTTTAGTAGATTTTACTCTGTTTATCCTTTAGTTTAATTCAGTTTTAATTTTGATGTATTCTGTAATGTAAATACAATGAAATTAATTGTGTAAAATGAAATTTCAATAAAATAAACAAGGAGTCTTCATGTCCCGTTATCGAGGACCTCGTTTAAAAAAAATACGCCGTCTGGGAGCTTTACCAGGACTCACTAGAAAAACACCTAAATCCGGAAGTAATCTGAAAAAGAAATTCCATTCTGGGAAAAAAGAGCAATATCGTATTCGTCTTCAAGAAAAACAGAAATTGCGTTTTCATTATGGTCTGACAGAACGACAATTACTTAGATATGTACATATCGCTGGAAAAGCAAAAAGGTCAACAGGTCAGGTTTTACTACAATTACTTGAAATGCGTTTGGATAATATCCTTTTTCGATTGGGTATGGCTTCAACCATTCCTGGGGCCCGGCAATTAGTTAACCATAGACATATTTTAGTTAATGGTCGTATAGTCGATATACCAAGTTTTCGTTGCAAACCCCGAGATATTATTACTACGAAGGATAACCAAAGATCAAAACGTCTGATTCAAAATTCTATTGCTTCATCCGACCCGGGGAAATTGCCAAAGCATTTGACGATTGACACATTGCAATATAAAGGACTAGTTAAAAAAATCCTAGATAGGAAGTGGGTCGGTCTCAAAATAAATGAGTTGTTAGTTGTAGAATATTACTCTCGTCAGACTTGAACTTAACGAAAAAAGGAAAAGTTCATAGAATTTTCTTCCCCTTCCCCTTTCCCCGAACTAAATCGACCTAAGGCCCTTAATTCGTATTTTCCCATTCAACTAGCATAAATGGATTAACCCTAGGATCTTTTTTTCTTTTTTGTTCTTTCCTCTATGTGTATTTTACATACCACAGTAATTTACTAGAAAAAATTTCTATTAAATAAAGGTATTATTGCTGGAATAAATTGTTATTTGATTTGATACATTGTGATCGTTAACGTTGATCAATTAAGAGAAACGGAAAGAGAGGGATTCGAACCCTCGGTAAACAAAAGTCTACATAGCAGTTCCAATGCTACGCCTTGAACCGCTCGGCCATCTCTCCTACATAATCTTATTATGGAAAATAAACTAAGTGAATAGCGAGTTTTCCTATTCCTGCAGTACAGGTACAACCACAACGGCTCGGGGGTTCCATGGTTCTATTGGAAAAATTCCTTTTCATCTAAGTGGAAGGATCCAGGATTTTTTTACTAGGAATTCCGCTCCCTCGAAAAGTTTTAGTTTGGGTTTTCCCCAAACCAAAGAAAAAGAGAATGGAAGAATTCTTCTTATTCCATAATAAAATAGAGGAACCCTAGAATTCTGTTTGCATAAGGTACGCTACGCCATACAATCGAAATCTAAAAAAGGGTATGAGACAATTAATGACTTTGAAAACGCGAAATAGCTGATGAGAGAAGTTATTGTTGAGAAATAGAAAAGTGGAATGAAATCCAATCTTAGTCAAATATTTCATATCTCTTCTTGTCCAAACAGAAGGAAAAGGAGATAATTTGAGCTGAGCGGAAAATCCATACCTCTCTTATCCATTTAGAGCATATGGATCGATCGATTTATAAGAATCGAATGTGTTTGTTTTTATGTTATTTTGTGAAGAAATGAAAACAATTCTATATAGAATGGGTTGGGAATTATGCCTAGATCCCGTATAAATGGAAATTTCATTGATAAGACCTCTTCAATTGTAGCCAATATTTTATTGCGAATAATTCCGACAACCTCAGGGGAAAAAAGGGCATTTACTTATTATAGAGATGGTGCGATTTGACTCTTTTTTTTTTGTTTTTTTTTAGCCCTACCTACACCTCAGTCTTACGAGAAAGAGAGGGGGTTCGCATAGAGAGAACAAAATTAGTAAAGGAAACCCACGCTTGGGGAAGGTGAGGTGAACTAACAATTCCTTCTGTCGTGTATCCTCGATTGATGCGGCCTCAGATGCTTCAATTGTAGATTTGAGTATTGAGCGAAAGGTTACACCTACAGGATAGGTTCTGTATTACAGGCCAATCCTACTCTACTAGTACCAATAGGCAGCATAGGGGAGAAAAGCACTACACCTAGAAATAGGAATCAACAAGAGAAAAACTTTGTTAGAAATTAGCCCTTTCCTGATCGGTATCAGGGCTGGGAAGAATGGTTGGGATAACAAACAACCATCAGGTTTGTACTTTGGATACCCCTATAACCATCAAAGATCGTTGAAGTGGCTAATTCCTCTAAATAGGAGGCGTTGAGAACAAAGAAATTCTTGGAGCTATCGTTTTCCTCTAGCATTAATAGAATTCATTGGTGTTAAGAAAAACCTCTTGCGGGAAGGTTGGCTAGAGATTTCTTGGAAAAATACCAGCCCCTTTCGGTTCATAATAAGATGGGACTAATTCTATTTTTATTCTATAGATTATTTCGCTTAGTACTATGTACAGAAGGGAGGAGCCGTATGAGATGAAAACCTCATGTACGGTTTTGGAACGGAGATTTTTTGAATAGAATGAACGACCGTAACGGATGTTGGCTCAATCCGAAGGAAATTATGCGGAAGCTTTGCAGAATTATTATGAAGCTACGCGACTAGAAATTGATCCCTATGATCGAAGTTATATACTCTATAATATAGGCCTTATACACACAAGCAATGGAGAGCATACAAAGGCTTTGGAATATTATTTCCGGGCACTAGAACGAAACCCCTTCTTACCGCAAGCTTTTAATAATATGGCCGTGATCTGTCATTACGTGCGACTATCTCCACTATAGAAAGAAGAAAAAAAAAGAAAGGATCAAATTTTCTAGTAAATACTAGAAAAAGGGCTTTCTACATAGGGATCGTCAAAACAACGATTTTGCCCTATCAGCTGTAGGAAGGAAGGACACTTCACGAGAATCAAAATAGGAAGAAAGTATGGCCTATACTACTACTCTATGGATAAAGTTCCCAAATTGATAGAGAAAGCACCGTAAAGATCCATTAGTGAGCGACTGGGTCGATACAACTAAAAAAAACTGCTTACTTATCCCATAATATGGGGCAAAATTTAGGAATCTGCTTATGTAATAGAGCCGATCCACTAAGGAATTAAGCAGCGGTGT